CTTTGGATGAAGACATGGTCTCTCTTGATCCCATTGAATTTCATTCAGAGGAGGAACCTTATAAAGAGCGCATTGATTCTTATCAAAGAAAGACAGGATTAACTGAGGCTGTTCAAACAGGCACAGGTCAACTAAACGGTATTCCTATAGCAATTGGGGTTATGGATTTTCAGTTTATGGGGGGTAGTATGGGATCCGTAGTAGGCGAGAAAATCACCCGGTTGGTCGAGTATGCTACCAATAAATTTCTACCTCTTATTCTAGTATGTGCTTCCGGAGGCGCACGGATGCAAGAAGGAAGTTTGAGTTTGATGCAAATGGCTAAAATATCTTCGGCTTTATATGATTATCAATCAAATAAAAAGTTATTCTATATATCAATCCTTACATCTCCTACTACTGGTGGGGTGACGGCTAGTTTTGGTATGTTGGGGGATATCATTATTGCTGAACCCAATGCCTACATTGCATTTGCGGGTAAACGGGTAATTGAACAAACATTGAATAAGACAGTACCTGAAGGTTCACAAGCGGCTGAATATTTATTCCATAAGGGCTTATTCGATACAATCGTACCACGTAATCTTTTAAAAGGCGTTCTGAATGAGTTATTTCAGCTCCACGCTTTCTTTCCTTCGAATAAAAATGGAATCAAGTAGACCTTTAAGGTCAATTATTTTTTTGTGGCGAACAAGCTGTTAGTTTATCAGACATATATTCCATGTAGAAAAATTAAAGTAATAAGTACATGTTTTTAGTTCTACATTCCTTGCACTTATTATATACTCATTTATAGTATAATTATATACGACTTAAAATTAATAACGAATTTTAAAATAGATTTTTAAATATATAATATTAAGAATAACAGGTACAAATATTAAACCGAGGTACCCATTCTATGACAACTCTCAACTTACCATCTATTTTTGTGCCTTTAGTGGGTCTAGTATTTCCGGCAATTGCAATGGCTTCTTTATCTCTTCATGTTCAAAGAAACAAGATTTTTTAAACCCGATGCGACCCAATCTCAGCCATTTTTTTCAAGACGTAGATTAGACATGGATCATAAAATGGATATCCATTTAGTAGAATATCGTATAAGATGTGCCTTCTTCCGAACATGAATTAAATGTAAATGAAAGAGCTCTTATGCATGTGGACTATGTTATATGTTTAAAATAATTATAGCTATTTTAAAATAGATCAGGATCCGCAGATCTCTGAAATGTAAAGTCAATGAAATGCATGTCACTATCTCTATCTATAGGAGATCATATAAAGGGGATACTAGTATTTTACATCTAGCCAATTCGATGAATTATGCCTAAAGGTTCCCATCAGAATAGTGCTAGTTGATGAGAGTTACTTCGAAAAAAAAAAAGAGTAAAGTCAAATTTTTTGGGGGTTATTCTCTCAATTTCAATAAAATGCAACCGGATCTAGTATGAGTTGGCGATCAGAACATATATGGATAGAACTTATAACGGGGTCTCGAAAAACAAGTAATTTCTGCTGGGCCTTTATCCTTTTTTTAGGTTCATTAGGATTCTTGTTGGTTGGAACGTCCAGTTATCTTGGTAGGAATTTGATATCTTTATTTCCGTCTCAGCAAATCATTTTTTTTCCACAAGGGCTCGTCATGTCTTTCTATGGCATCGCAGGTCTCTTTATTAGTTCCTATTTGTGGTGCACAATCTCCTGGAATGTAGGTAGTGGTTATGATCGATTCGATAGAAAGGAAGGAATTGTATGTATTTTTCGTTGGGGATTTCCTGGACAAAATCGTCGCATCTTCCTTCGATTCCTTATGAAAGATGTTCAGTCCATCAGAATAGAAGTTAAAGAGGGTATTTATGCCCGGCGTGTCCTTTATATGGACATCCGAGGCCAGGGAGCTATTCCCTTGACTCGTACTGATGAGAATTTGACTCCACGAGAAATTGAACAAAAAGCTGCGGAATTAGCCTATTTCTTGCGTGTACCGATTGAAGTATTTTGAAATGAACTGAAAATTATTTCTCATCAGGAGGTAAAAAATAAAAAAAATACTAGCGGCATCTCCTATATCCCATTTCGGGATTAGGTCCAATTTTTTTATATTTTGATAAATAAGGGAGTTAGCTCGTCTCGAAATACGGCATTACTTGAAAGGGCCTCTTTGGGACATTCATCGAAAGGACACAATACAATTGCTGCGAATTTTCTCAATTGAGATATCAGTCAAAAAAAATCTTATTTTTTTTTTTTTTCTTCATTCGAATTTGAGACGGACTCTTATTCTATTTGGATATTCTTTATATATTCAAGGACTAACCATAACCAATACATCACAAATAAAAAACAGTGAATAGATTCAAAGGAAAGATACCTTGTAATAGAACTCATTGCTTGATAGAAATATTGGATCGCATAGAGTTTACAAACGAGGTGGGTTCATTAAGAATTCACAGATGAAAAAAATGGAAAAAAAGAAAGCATTCATTCCCCTTCTCTATCTTGCATCTATAGTATTTTTGCCTGGGTGTATCTCTCTTTTATTTCATAAAAGTCTAGAATCCTGGGTTACTAATTGGTGGAATACTAGGCAACCCGAAACTTTCTTTAATATCATTCAAGAAAATAGTATTCTAGAACAATTCATAGAATTTGAGGAACTCTTCCTGTTGAACGAAATGATAAAGGAATATCCGGAGCCACATCTACAAAAGCTTAGTATAGGAATACACAAAGAAACAATCCAATTGATCAAGATGCACAATGAAGATCGTATCGATATGATTTTACACTTCTCGACAAATATAATATGTTTCATTATTCTAAGCGGTTATTCTATTCTGGGTAATGAAGAACTTGTTATTCTTAACTCTTGGGTTCAGGAATTCTTATATAACGTAAGCGACACGATCAAAGCTTTTTGTATTCTTTTATTAACGGATTTGTGTATTGGATTCCATTCGCCCCATGGTTGGGAACTAATGCTTAGCTCTATCTACAAAGATTTTGGATTTGCTCATAACGATCAAATTATATCTGGTCTTGTTTCCACTTTTCCAGTCATTTTAGATACAATTTTCAAATATTGGATCTTCCATTATTTAAATCGTGTATCTCCATCACTTGTAGTGATTTATCATTCAATGAATGACTGAAAAATGATTCACTGATATTAATTATTAATCCGATTATAATGTTTGTTACTTTGTACATAAAGAAGTACATAAAGAAAGCGTTCAAAAAAGTACTTACTCTTTCTATTTCTCCAGAGGATTTCTCTTATATTCGAGTAAACTTATTTCCGTACATAGCAGAATCGTGGATAGGGAACTATACTAGCAACCTACCTAATTTATTGTAGAAATTTTGGGCTCAATGATTGGACCATGCAAACTAGAAATACCTTTTCTTGGACAAAGGAACAGATTACTCGATTCATTTCCGTATCGCTCATGATATATATAATAACTCGGACATACATTTCAAATGCATATCCCATTTTTGCACAACAGGGTTATGAAAATCCAAGAGAAGCGACTGGGCGTATTGTATGTGCCAATTGCCATTTAGCTAATAAGCCCGTGGATATTGAGGTTCCCCAAACGGTACTACCCGATACTGTATTTGAAGCAGTTGTTCGAATTCCGTATGATATGCAACTAAAACAAGTTCTTGCTAATGGTAAAAAGGGGGGTTTGAATGTGGGGGCTGTTCTTATTTTACCCGAGGGATTTGAATTAGCTCCTCCCGACCGTATTTCTCCCGAGATGAAAGAAAGGATAGGCAATCTGTCTTTTCAGAGCTATCGCCCCACAAAAAAAAATATTATTGTGATAGGTCCTGTTCCTGGTCAGAAATATAGTGAAATAACCTTTCCTATTCTTTCTCCCGACCCCGCTAGTAAAAAGGATGTTCACTTTTTAAAATATCCCATATATGTAGGCGGGAACAGGGGACGGGGACAGATTTATCCCGACGGAAGCAAGAGTAATAATACAGTTTATAATGCTACAGCAGCAGGTATCGTAAACAAAATTATACGAAAAGAAAAGGGGGGATACGAAATAACCATAGTGGATCCATCGGATGGACGTCAAGTGGTTGATATTATCCCTCCAGGGCCAGAACTTCTTGTTTCAGAGGGTGAATCTATCAAACTTGATCAACCATTAACAAGTAATCCTAATGTGGGTGGATTTAGTCAGGGAGATGCAGAAATAGTACTTCAAGATCCATTACGTGTCCAAGGACTTTTGTTCTTCTTGGCATCTGTTATTTTGGCACAAATCTTTTTGGTTCTTAAAAAGAAACAGTTTGAGAAGGTTCAATTATCTGAAATGAATTTCTAGATCCGAAAATTTTTCAACATCAAGTTAGTAAAAAGAACCGTATTTTTTCGGGGCATTATTAGTCTTCCTAGTCTTGGACACAAGAAAGGGATGAAGAAAATTTCCCTTCTTGTGTCCAAATAATAATGAGTCTTCATACCAGTTTCTCAAAGATTCCTATCCTTAGTTTCTATTTTTTCAGGTTTCTCATAATTTTTTTGGTACTTAGTACTTTATGTATAATAAAGTAGTGGGCAAACAAAAAAGAGAGGTCATTTTAGATTTTATAGAACTTAGTCAATGAACTTAGAAAGATAGATACTACCTAGGCCAGATGGTCGGAATTAAACAATTAAGTTCATTTTTCAAAACATCATCAGAAAAAACAAATGGGGTTTTAGGAAACATTGGAAAGGAAAAGGGGATCCATTTGTTTTGTTAATTATCTGAATAAAAGGTTTTGATTATTAAGAACTCACCAGGATCGTTCCCTTCGAATCAGACAAAGAAAGAAGGGGACTGGTGAGTTCTTACGCTTTCATGTCTACAACTCAGTTCATCCGATTACTACAGGGATGAACCCAATCCTGAATATGAACCATAAAAGAAAATACCTAGTAACCCGATCACAGGAATACCAGTTACAGTACCTATTAGCCAAAGAGGAATCCTTCC